CACCAAATCCCTCCAATGCCCAAACCTCCATTTCGCCTACCCGTTGTCCTCCCTGTTTGGCCCTTCCTCGAAGTGGTTGTTGCGTAACAAGTGCATAATGTCCACTGGAACGTCCATGTATTTTATCATCAACTTGATGAATTAATTTCAAGATATAAGGCTTTCCCATTATAGCAGGCTGTTTAAAAGAATTTCCTGTTCTTCCATCAAATATTCTGCTTTTTCCAGGATACTCGGGTTCAAATATCCATGGATTCGATGTTTGTTTACTGGCTTCATATAATTCAGAAAACACTAGTTTTCTTGAAGCTTCTTGTTCATATCGCTCATCAAAAGGTGTTATTCGATAATGTCTATCTAGCACACCTCCCGCTAATCCAAGTGAGCATTCAAATATTTGTCCTACATTCATTCGTGAAGGTACCCCTAATGGATTGAAGACCATATCAACAGGTCTTCCATCTTGCAAATAAGGCATATCCTGTCTAGACAAAATCTTTGAAACAATACCTTTATTTCCATGTCTCCCCGCCACTTTATCACCTACTTTAATTTCACGTTTCTGTAAAATATATATACGAATCGTTTCTGGATTATAACAGGAACCCCCCTTTTTTTGGATCCATCTCACATCAATAACTCGACCCCTACCGCCTATAGGTAGTTTTAGACAAGTTTCCTTTGAGGTGGATACCTGAATGCCAAGTATAGCTCGTAATAATCTATCTTCTGGGGAATACGAGGATTCTTTCGTCATTTGAGGCGTTAATTTACCCACTAAAATATCGCCTGTTTCTACCCACGACCCCAGGATCACAATTCCATTTTTGTCTAAATTTCGGAGTAAATGGGCTTCTAGGTGTGGAATTTTCTTAGTGATTCTTTCAGAACCATAACTTGTCATATGAGTCTGAATTTCATATTTCCGTATGTGAAAAGAAGTATAAATATCTTCATAGACCAGACGCTCACTAATGAGTACAGCATCTTCAGAATTGTAACCTTCCCATGGCATATAAGCTACTAATACGTTTTTTCCTAAAGCGAGTTCGCCACCAACTGTAGCAGCACCATCCGCTAAAATTTGTCCCTTTTTAATCCGTTTACCTCGCTCAACCCGGGGCTTTTGATGCCTGCAAGTATTTTTGTTGGAACGTTGATATATAGTTAAGGGAATGGTTAGAGTATCGCCATTACCAAATAAAAATATCTTGTCAGTATCGGTATAAACGATGTTTCCCTCGTGTTCGGCTATAGCGGAAACTCCTGAATCTAAAGCTACTTGGCGTTCCAATCCAGTTCCAACAATGCATTTTTCGGACCGAGAAAGCGGAACTGCTTGACGTTGCATATTAGAACTCATTAAAGCTCGATTCGCATCATTATGTTCGATAAAAGGAATGAGAGAAGCTCCAATAGAAAAATATTGGAAGGGAAAAATACTTCGAAGATGAACCTGTTCCCATGCAATCGAAAGAAATTCTTGACGGTATCGGGCTGGAACAATCTGTTCCTCCTGAATATCTCGATTAAGTGCTAAAGAATTTCCTGTTGCTACCATATAGTATTCATCACTACTTGGTGATAAATAAAGCATACGTATTCTTTTCGATCTCTCAGAGATTTCATAAAATGGACTTTCTATAGACCCCCAACTACCAATCCTCACATGAATTGCTAGGGATCCAATAAGTCCAACATTGATTCCTTCAGACGTGTCAATTGGACAAATGCGTCCATAGTGACTGGGGTGGATATCTCGTATCCGAAAACTAGCAGTTCGCCCTGTCAATCCTCCAGGACCCAAATAACTTAATTTCCTCCCATGAACTATTTGAGTCAATGGATTGGTTTGATCCAAAACTTGAGATAATGGATGTAATCCAAAAAAAGATTCAAAAGTAGTTGTTAATGGAGTTGAAGTCACCAAATTCTGAGGAGTCGGTATCAATTTATGTCGAATTGCTCCACATATAGTTCCTCTAACCATATTTTCTAAACGAACCAGGGCCAATCCAAATTGATCTTGTAATAGATCTGCTACGGAACGAATACGTTTATTTTTCAAATGATTTATATCGTCAAGTACGCCCATTCCAAATTTCATTCCAATCAAATGATCCGCAGCTGTCAATATATCTCGTGGTAATAAAAATGTATTGTTCTGAGGTATATCAAGATTAAGCTTTTGGTTCATATTTCGTCGACCAATCCTTCCCAATTCACACCTTTGTTGAAAAAATTTTTTTTGTAATTCTTTACATAAAGATTCGGAAAATACTGGATCTCCACCAACACAAGCAAATTGTCTATAAAACTCCAAAATGGCATTTTCTTTTGACCCTATTTTTTTTTTATCCTTCTCATTTAGAAAAGACACGAAAATTTCAGGATAACAAACATTCTCTAGAATTTCGCTTAAATTCGAACCCATAGCTGATGATAGAACTAGAATAGATATTTTCTGTTTCCTACTCACACGAGCCCATATCCTTGCTTTTCTATCAATCTCTAATTCTAATCTCCCCCCCCAATCTGATATTATGGTGCCCGTATACACCGAAATTCCGTTAGGGTCCAATTCTGAACGATAATAGATACCGGGACTTTGCAATATTTGATTGATTACAATTCGGTATATTCCATTTACTATAGAAGTTCCCAGAGAATTCATTAAAGGAATATTTCCAACAAAAATAGTTTGTTCTTGTATGTCCCTACAACTTTTCCAAATTAATCCCGCGGATACATATAATTCAGCAGAATATGTAAGCGATTCATATACAGCATCTTTTTCGTTTATCAAGGGTTCTAATAATTGATATGTTTCTACAAATAATTGAAATTCAATTTCTTGATCTGTATCCTCAATTTTTGGAAATTTTAAAAGCCCCTCTGTTAAGCCCTGATCAATGAATCTACAAAACCCTTCAAATTGTATCTGATTCAATCCAGGTAGTGTAGACATTCCTTCATTTTCATTTCCAAGCATTTTTAACTTCCCCGTGAATTTTATAGAAAAATATTCCACCATTTGCTGTCATTCTTCATCAAATCACATGAATCAATTTAGTAATAATGGAATTTCTGTTCTTTTTACTGAATTACATGAAATTTTACCTAACTCCGTGTATGAAATCCTTATTAGTGTATCAAATACTTATTATCAAAAGAGGAATAAATAAATATCTAATTTTACACTCAACTTCGAAGGAAGGAAGTTGTAACAAAACAAACAGATAGAATCGAAATTCGAATCTAAAAATGGAAATGAATGGAAAAATTCGACCTGGGTTTCAAGGTTTTTTTAAGGAATATAAAAAAAATGCATTCCATTTCTATCATTATTATGATATTACATATTCCAGTTCAATTGGATACCAGAAAAAAATGAATTCGGGATTTGTTCTGTTCAATGAGATAAGGATCTAATCTAATAATCCGAAACAATAACAATATAGAATTCATTTTTTTTAACTTAACCTTTTTTTATTGTTCAAAAAAGAATTCGAAAAAGGAGAGAAACATTTTCACTTTTTTTGGAGAATACGATTAGAGTGTGTAATAAGACTTGTATATATTAATATAGATCGAATTCCAGCTATAGTTAGCTATGTATACCTATATCTATATATATAGATAGATAGAATAGATAGATCGGTGTCTAACTTTATTGCAGTCATATCCGTTCGGGACAACACATAACACGTTGTGTTAATTTAGTATTTGATATTAAATAGATTGAATAGACAAATTGAAAAAGAAAAAAGGGGGTGGGAGAAGCGCCAGAATTTTTTTTTTGAGAATTACGTATCCGTATAGTATAGGTATTATATAAATATATGGATAAGATACCCGATTAGATAATACTTGTGTAACAATTCCAATTTATGTTCTAGGGTTTACATATACTGACAGTTGCTGTTATAATTAGAATGAAGAAACTTTTTTCAATAAAAAAAAAGAAATATTGGTTGGTTATGTATCCAATTTTTTTTCTTATTTCACTAAATATCTCATTAAGAAAAAAACATTTGATATTCAAATATTCAAGAATCATTCATAAATTAATAGTTAACGGTTGCAATTTGTCCCGATATTTTTTTCTTTTGTAACAGAAGGTGTAAGCTTGTTTTTTATTTCAAAAGAAAAAGGGGATATTCTCATATACTTCATATATATACAGGTACTGGCGGCATGGCCGAGTGGTAAGGCGGGGGACTGCAAATCCTTTTTCCCCAGTTCAAATCCGGGTGTCGCCTGATCGACAAGAGATTTTAAATATTGTATTACGTTTTTTTATAGAAAACTTTTTTTCCAACAGAAGCAATCGAGGGAAAAGGATTCTTGAGACTTGGTAATCTGTCTTGATTCTTTTTTTTATTTACTTAATTAAATAGGGGATAAAAGATAAGTTTTATTATTCCTACCTGTTAGTAACATTTATTTCCTTAAAACTTCCTTGGAAGTTTTCGGATATTTTGTTTATACGTTTATACTTAATGTTTTCCGATTTTACTAAAAAAAAAGAATATAAAAGAACTTTTTACTTTTTAGATGTTCTAATAGAGTGGATTTTAGTTTTTCGTCAATGGTGTTAGCCCAGAATCCTTTTTTGACTCTGTACCAACAATTCCACTATTATTATAGTATTTTTAGTGAATAATCCAAAAGAAAAATAATACAAGAAAAATTTTTGAACAATTTGGAACAATAAAAAAAATTTCTTCATATTGATAGAGATAGGAGACAAAATTTACATGGATATAGTAAGTCTTGCTTGGGCTGCTTTAATGGTAGTTTTTTCTTTTTCCCTTTCCCTCGTGGTATGGGGAAGAAGTGGACTATAAGGGTACTAATAATGAAATTAAGGGATCTAAAGTACCAATTTTGTTTTCTAGCTGGGGTTTCCAATTTTGGAACTGTTGAATTTTAGTATTTAATTTATACTAATGAATTGAATTCAAATATAAAATATATCGACATTTCAGAGTTGTATTATATTCTAGTAGTGTAATGTATTCTATGTATAATGTATAACATAGAAATCAAAAATACTCTTTCAATCAAACAAATATTTGAATTATTCCCATATTCGTATTTTGAGAAAATTAAGGGAATCCATAATAATAGGAAATTGACTCCTTGAATTCTTCATAAAATTTCAATTTCGATGAACTTACTCTTACCCAGGTTATATATATGGAAAATAAGGTACCGTGTAACCCCCATTCTTACTTTACCGCCTTCTTTTTTTTAATAAAATACCGGGATTATAAAAATAATCCGAAATCTAAAAAATAAAAAATCGGAAGAATAAGAGTTGTTTTTTAATTATTTCAGATTTATTGGAATCAATACAAATCCAATACATGAAACAAAGAAAAAAATTTGGGGCGAAATTCTATAAAATCCCGATAGTAGAAATTAAATCTACTATCGGGATTTTATAGAATTTCGCTGATTGTAGTCCGATCCTTTTTTCCTTTTTTTTAAGACTAAAACCCCAAATTGAAAACCTTGTTCATTTTTTTATTCAATCATTGATTCCATTCCATTAATAAAAATGAAAAAATCATTTTTAAGCGAAATTAGTCACTTTTACTTACCGTTTTTACGTAAATTATAAGTAAAAAGGCAGTAGGAACTAGAATAAACAGTGCAGTAGCAATAAATGCGAGAATATTTACTTCCATAATCTCTATTATGTTTTATTTCTCTTAAATTTCCAATAAAAAAATTCGGGATTTAATCCCATAGAGATGATAAGTCTTTCATCGATAAATTCAACAATGGTATCAATTTTATTTCGATAATATCAAATCGGATCAATATCACGAATAACAATATCTGAGCTATCAAATCGACTCATCGTCGAGAATTAAATAGTATAACATAAGAAGATCTTTTATCCATACCCCCCCCAAAAAAAAATTTATTTTGGATCCAATTCACAATTTCTTTTGCTTCGTTTTATTTTTTCGTCGAAACATTTATCTTAAACGAAAAAAGCAGGAGGAATTTTTATTATGAATAAGATTTATTTTTATTTTTATTTCCTTTCACACAAAAAATGAATGGATGTCTTTTTATTGGATTTTATTATTAATATCAATCAATGAAATAATACATTTCATTGATACATAAATGTACTCACCAATTCAAATATTTCATCGAATCATTGATAAATGGATTCAATTTGTCCTGTCCCTAAACCAAATTCTCATTTTGTTCAAAAACTTTTTTCAAAAACTTTTTTCAAAAACTTGTTGATTGCTATCCTTCTTACCCGATTTCCAGATTGATTCTCGTTTTTTTATTTCCCGTCTCGTCTTAGTATGAGATAAATATACCTATCGAATTATAGTAATGAATGACAGTGAAAGAAATGAAGTTTGAATCTTCCGCTCTTTCCAAGAAATCCATCATTCCCGCAAAGTATTTTATCTTTATTTAACTTTCTTTCGCATTCCATATATAGATTTTTTTATTAATTATTAACTATTAACGACTGGAATAAAAAGAAACAATTTCGAGATCTAAATGATGAATCAAAAAAAATTATTTTGACCAAATCATATCATTCCATTATATTGACAATTTTAAAAAACTGTTCATACTATGAACGTAGTATAATGGCGGTCGGGCAAGTATGCCCCCATCGTCTAGTGGTTCAGGACATCTCTCTTTCAAGGAGGCAGCGGGGATTCGACTTCCCCTGGGGGTAGGGTGCTACGAAAGGAAGTTGATCATTAATTTTCAATAAAAATGGAAATGGATTCTTCCTGTTCCTGGGTCGATGCCCGAGCGGTTAATGGGGACGGACTGTAAATTCGTTGGCAATATGTCTACGCTGGTTCAAATCCAGCTCGGCCCAAGAATTTGCCGATCCACTATGAAATTATATAATCCGTTTATTTATTGTTCTCCGGAAATTACTGATGTTCTCTGATACGGAAGATTACAAATATGAAACATCCCTAACGCTATTGATTTTTTTCTGTATTCCATATTTCACAAATTTGGATCTTGCTAATAATCTAGATTCATATCAAAATCCTTAAATAGAAAATCTAAGGAAAAGATTTCAATAAACAAAAAAAACGAATTTTTTCATTTTTCAGTCCATTTGGCAATAACAAACGTATTATGTATGAGTAATCTGTGTTGATCTCACTAAAGTGCATATCGATATAGATATCAATATATACAAAATCCGCCTCTTTCATTTCCAGCGAAATGGTTCGAATCCTAAACAGAAAAAGAAAGGGTTTGGTTTGAAATAAACCTTAAGAATATGTATGCTGTACACTCTTTTCCCTGGGATTGTAGTTCAATTGGTCAGAGCACCGCCCTGTCAAGGCGGAAGCTGCGGGTTCGAGCCCCGTCAGTCCCGATGGATACAAATCCAATATTAATAAATTTTTTTTTACTGTATTCTATTTAGTAGGTAAATAGAATTTTTTGTTATTTGATGAGCTGTTATGTATCTATAATAAT